ATGGGAATATTCCCGATACTCACAAAGAAAAGGGGAAGTGACTTGGACAAAAAGGGAAGTGACTTGGACAAAAAGAAACGAAGTGACTTAAACAAATCTTGTTTGTCGATAGCCTCGGACCAATCAATCGAATATTGATTAATACGTAATCGATCGAACACTACTTGAAAATGGTTCTTCTGGTCAGAAATGAAATGTTCCTGGAAATTCTTGCTCCCATTGGACCATTTGTATCTGTATGCATCAGGATCCCGATTCATGGATCTCTCGGTTCGAGAAATAAGAGGATCAAACCATTTCTTCTGACTCTTTTTCAAATTCGATAAATATTGGTTGATCATATATTTCATTATAGTTATATGATTCAGAGTATCATTTCCTATTTGATCCCTTTGAATTTCATATTCGAAGTTGCGATCGGATCTATTCATTAAAAAGAATCGATTCGATACACTTCTTATGTACCCATAGGTGTTATATTGGATTTGCATCAGATTTCGGATCAATCTATATTGATTGACTGCCTCCATTATGTTGTTGCTAGCAAATACCGCCGTTTTTATTTTTGGATCTTCCAAATAATTCCCGCAGTAGATCCGGACCAATTTTTTTCTGATCCTTCGATAAAAAGATTCATTCTCTTCATAAAAAAGAGGAGGTAGAATCAATAAAGATTTCTTTTTCGATTCATCTCTGGAGTTGAATACCTTATTCAAGAATTTTTTTTGATCTAACCCGTAGGAATCAATAGAAAAGGCAAATCTCCTATGATACACCAGATCCGGCCCGGTTATTGATAGAGTGAATAGATCTGCCATTTCTTGAAATCTCTCTTCTGATTCAAAATCATGGTGTAACGTGTATCCCCCCTTGTTCCGGCCATGGAATAGATGAAATAAATAAAAAAATGGATTTTTGTTCAAGAATGAAATCTTATTGGAACTGTCCATATCCGGTGCATCCTTCGGAACCATATCAGATCCCGGATCTGATGAAATAGGATGAATTGAGACGGTATTTTGTAAATACGTAATTATCTTGAATATATCAACCATTTCTTTATTTTCCGATCGCCTGGAAAGAACAAAAGAAACATCCTGTTTTTTCTTCAAAAATTTCTGATCTCTAGTGGACCTCTCAGTAGGATTCGAACCCAGATGAAGTTCTGACCATCTGTCAGAGAAAAAAGAACGAATTGATCTTGTAGGATTCCCAAGAAATTCTGCGATTTCTTCCGGAAGCAGATGATTATTCATCTGCTTCTCACGTTCCGCGAATAGCCGGGACATTGAGGAAGATCCAAAAAGGCATTTCGGGAATCGATCTGATTCTATCTCTGTTCCTTCCGTTTGAAGAAAGGAAGGATCCCAAAGAATCGATCTTTCTTTTTGAATATTTGACAATGCATTCCGTACCTTGCTAAAAAACCGATCCTTGTTTACCAACCACACATTGTCTAACCAAATCAAATTCTCTCTCGATACGTTCCTCAAAAAATCCGATTCGTGCTGATTCTTTCCCCAACTAACGAAGAGATCTTGGTGGAATTGCCACATATGAAATTGAGCACAATTTTGCAAAGAAATATCCCACTTGTTTCTCGAGAAGAGATGGGAAACATGCTCAATATAATTTGATTGAATAGTTGCCTCAGCTCCTTGTTGTTTGAAGAACCCCCCCCCTTCAATTGGTCTTTTTTCACGAAAAGCAGACATGAGATAACAAATCAAGTCTTTCCCTAAGACTTCGAATAGCTGTCCCGAATTCAAGTTGAGTATGTTTCGCTTCTTCCTCGGAGAAAGACGATCAAACAATTCCCAATCATGGTCCTTGCGGATCATATCATCCGTATAGGATAAAAAAAGAAACTCCAGATATTTGCTATCTTTCTCTTTGAATGAGATCTCAATTCCAACTACGGTTTTATTAGATACCTTACAACTAGAATCCCTCTTTTTTCCGATCCGGTTCCTCCACCACCGCGAACCCCGGTTAGATTCAGGCATGATACACTTTTTATTTATTGGGAGAACCCAAGTACTCTCTTGCGAATCCATGAAACAACTCTCAGAAATATTTTTCCCTTTTGGAAGATACAGGGGCGAAACAATCAACCTATTGATATTGCAAGACCAAAAAGATTCTTCCAATGTCTCATTTCTGGGTCCAATGGAATTCATAGGTATAGGAAGAAGCCCCATCAAATAGAGATTTTTTCTTTCGACAATCTTTCGATTGTTAATACGAGATATAAGGACCGCTACTACAAGCAGTATTATACCTTTGATCGTGAAATATCGATTGCTTCTTGAACCCTGTGAATCACGTGAAAGTAGGATACTCCAAATTCGGGGGTCAAAGAGTTTCATAAAACGTTCTTGGTGGAAAAGAATGTGAGTGAAAGATCCCACTGAATCGAATTTGGTCCATGAATCTAAGAAATAGTGAGAATTCTTGATCTCTCTCAATATCTCTCTCAATTCGAAGATCCAGGATTTGAATTGATGTCCTCTCATTGATTCCTCCTAAAGATTTCATTTCAATTGGAATTTGGTTATTTACGATGTACGATGATCCCTGTTAAGCATCCATGGCTGAATGGTTAAAGCGCCCAACTCATAATTGGCAAATTCGTAGGTTCAATTCCTGCTGGATGCACGCCAATGGGAACGTTCAATAAGTCTATTAGAATTGGCTCTGTATCAATGGAATCTCATCATCCATACATACCGAATTGGTATGGTATATTCATACCATAACATATGAACAGTAAGAACTAGAATTCTTATTGATACTGGAACTCATAGGGAAGAAAATGGATTTATGGATGGAATCAAATATGCAGTATTTACAGAAAAAAGTATTCGGTTATTGGGGAACAATCAATATACTTCTAATGTCGAATCAGGATCAACTAGGACAGAAATAAAGCATTGGGTCGAACTCTTCTTTGGCGTCAAGGTAATAGCTATAAATAGTCATCGAGTCCCGGGAAAGGGTAGAAGAATGGGACCTATTATGGGACATACAATGCATTACAAACGTATGATCATTACGCTTCAACCAGGTTATTCTATTCCACCTCTTATAGAGAAAAGAACTTAAAGCAAAATACTTAATAACACGGCGATACATTTATACAAAACTTCTACCCCGAGCACACGCAATGGAGCCATAGACAGTCAAGTAAAATCCAATCCACGAAATAATTTGATCCATGGACAGCGTCGTTGTAGTAAAGGTCGTAATGCCAGAGGAATCATTACCGCAGGGCATAGAGGGGGAGGTCATAAGCGTCTATACCGTAAAATAGATTTTCGACGGAATGATAAAGACATATCTGGTAGAATCGTAACCATAGAATACGACCCTAATCGAAATGCACACATTTGTCTCATACACTATGGGGATGGTGAGAAGAGATATATTTTACATCCCAGAGGGGCTATAATTGGAGATACCATTGTTTCTGGTACAGAAGTTCCTATATCAATGGGAAATGCCCTACCTTTGAGTGCGGTTTGAACTATTGATTTACGTAATTGGAAGTAACCAATTAGGTTTACGACGAAACCTAGAAATCGATCACTGATCCAATTTGAGTACCTCTACGGGAGAAACCTCAGCAGAAAACTGTTGAGTAACGGCAGCAAGTGATTGAGTTCAGTAGTTCCTCATAGAAAATTATTGACTCTAGAGATATGGTAATATGGAGAAGACAAAAAAAAAATTGTTTGAAGCACGCACAGAACCGGAGAGCGCCCCTTGTTTCAAAGAGAGGAGGCCGGGTTATTCACATTTAATTTGATGGTCAGAGGCGAATTAAAAGCTAAGCAGTGGTAATTATAAAGATCCCCCGGGGAAAAATAGAGATGTCTCCTACGTTACCCGTAATATGTGGAATGGAAGTATTGACGTAATTTCATAGAGTCATTCGGTCTGAATGCTACATGAAGAACATAAGCCAGATGACGGAACGGGGAGACCTAGGATGTAGAAGATCATAACATGAGTGATTCGGCAGATTTGGATTCCTATATATCCACTCATGTGATACTTCATCATACGATTCATATAAGATCCATCTGTCTAGATATCATCATATACATCTAGAAAGCCGTATGCTTTGGAAGAAGCTTGTACAGTTTGGGAAGGGGTTTTTATTGATAAAAAAGAAGAATCTACTTCAACCGATATGCCCTTAGGCACGGCCATACATAACATAGAAATCACACTTGGAAAGGGTGGACAATTAGCTAGAGCGGCAGGTGCTGTAGCGAAACTGATTGCAAAAGAGGGTAAATCGGCCACATTAAGATTACCATCTGGGGAGGTCCGTTTGATATCCAAAAACTGCTTAGCAACAGTCGGACAAGTGGGTAATGTTGGGGTGAACCAAAAAAGTTTGGGTAGAGCCGGATCTAAGCGTTGGCTAGGTAAGCGTCCTGTAGTAAGAGGAGTAGTTATGAACCCTGTAGACCATCCCCATGGGGGCGGTGAAGGGAGAGCTCCGATTGGTAGAAAAAAACCCACAACTCCTTGGGGTTATCCTGCGCTTGGAAGAAGAAGTAGGAAAAGGAAAAAATATAGTGATAGTTTTATTCTTCGTCGCCGTAAATAAATAAGAATATAGAAAACTGAATTTTTAGAATTTGAAATAATGTGATGGGCGAACGACGGGAATTGAACCCGCGCGTGGTGGATTCACAATCCACTGCCTTGATCCACTTGGCTACATCCGCCCCTTATCTAGCTAAAGGATTTTAGCTTTTTTCTTTTTCCATTCATCATTATTGTATTTATTCTTACCTTCATACTTAGATCGATATATTGGGCATAGAATGCCAATTTTAAAAATGTAATGTAATAAAGGAGTAATCCCCTGTGACACGTTCAATAAAAAAAAATCCTTTTGTAGCTAATCATTTATCGGCAAAAATTGAAAAACTAAACATAAGGGAGGAGAAAGAAATAATAGTAACTTGGTCTAGGGCATCTACCATTATACCCACAATGATTGGCCATACAATTGCTATTCATAATGGAAAGGGGCATTTACCTATTTATATAACAGATCGTATGGTGGGTCATAAATTGGGAGAATTCGTGCCTACTCTAACTTTCGCAAGACATGCAAAAACCGATAATAAATCTCGTCGTTAATTTTTTTCATTTTTTTTTTTTTTAATTAAAATTTATAAAAAATAATTAATAAGATAAGATTTTAATTAAATAAAAAAATATAAGATTTTAATTATATAAGTAAAATGAGGCAGTTTTTATTCATTTAGTGGGGATAACCTTATGATAAATAGAAAGAACTCGCGTTGGAGTACAGAAATTAAAGCTTTAGCTCAACATAAACATATATGTATGTCGGTTTTCAAAGCACGAAGAGTAATTGATCAGATTCGTGGACGCTCCTATGAAGAAGCACTTATGATACTAGAACTTATGCCTTATCGAGCATCTTATCCCATTTTGAAATTAGTTTTTTCCGCGGCAGCAAATGCTAGTAATAACATGGGCTTAAACAAAGCTTATTTATTTATTAGTAAAGCTGAAGTTAACGCAGGTACTATTGTGAAAAAATTAAGACCCCGGGCTCGAGGACATAGTTATCCGATAAAAAGACCTACTTGTCATATAACAATTATATTGAGGGATAAAACTAAATTATTTAAAGATGAATCTTAACTTTCGATTCATCTTTCGAAAAATATATATGGAAAGATAATCTAATAGAAAAATATGGGACAAAAAATAAATCCACTTGGTTTCAGACTTGGTACAACCCAAAGTCATCATTCCTTTTGGTTCGCACAACCACAAAATTATTCCGCGGGTATACAGGAAGATGAAAAAATACGGAATTGTATCAAGGATTATGTACAAAAAAATAAGAGAACGTCCTCAGGTTTCGAAGGAATAGCACGTATACAAATAAAAAAAAGAATCGATTTGATCCAAGTCATAATCCATATTGGATTCTCTAATTTATTAATAGAGGGCCGAATACGAGGAATCGAAGAATTACAGATGAATGTACAAAAGGAGTTTCATTCTATGAACCGTAGACTCAACATTGCTATAACAAGAGTTGAAAAACCTTATAGACAACCCAATATTCTTGCGGAATATATAGCTTTACAATTAAAAAATAGAGTTTCATTTCGAAAAGCAATGAAAAAAGCTATTGAATTAACTGAACAAACAGATACAAAAGGAATTCAAGTACAAATTGCCGGGCGTATCGATGGAAAAGAAATTGCACGCGTCGAATGGATCAGAGAGGGTAGGGTTCCTCTACAAACAATTCGTGCTAAAATTGATCATTGTTCCTATACAACTCGAACTATCTATGGAGTATTAGGCATAAAAATTTGGATATTTGTAGATGAGAAATAATGGACCTTTATTTGTCTTGCGGTTCTGTCCAGTGATAGAACAAAAAAAAAGAAAAAAATGACAAATTTTATTTTTTATTCCATTAAATCAAACAAAACTGAGCAATTCAAATTCTATAAGGTTGAATAAAAATTAGATTGATCATTTAAGAGAATTGCTATGCTTAGTGTGTGACTCGTTAGTTTTTTTGTTAGTTTATAGTATAGTTGGAATTCAAAAAATTTGACCGACCCTCACTATGAGCTTACTAACTATATAAACTAATAACCAACTTATGGCTTCGTTTCATATTGTCGAGATTCCAAGAAACAGTCACTATATGACTAGATCGATCATATAGTTGTAGCAACTGAAATTTTTTCATAAAAATTTGAAATCTTATTATAAGTTATAAGTTGCGAAACAAAAATAAAGGGATGTGGATAAATGGAAGGATGATAGAAAGAAAGAACACAAAGTATCAATAATATATGATTCCAATATGTATGGTTTATGAATTATCTCACAAAAGGCAATGTGATAAAGCATCAATACTGAATATAATATCAATAATTAAAGATAACGAGCCTCGGGTTAATATAAACTAAGAAAATTAACTCAGGAACGAATTTTGTTGGGGTTCCATTGCGGAGTTCGGGCCTAACCATTAACGAAGAGGCTATGGGAACGACAGAACCCATGATTGCATAGGATTTCATGAAAACAAACGAATCCTAATGATTCATTGGGTGGGATGGCGGAACGAACCAAGAACAAATTGATTTATTCTAAAAGTAACAAGGTCTTGACCCTACGAATGTAGCACGAAAGAGTCAATATTCGCCCGCGAAACCCTTAGTTTTTAGTTATTGATCTACATTTTGTTTTAGCGCGATTCGATACAAAATAAATAATGTTGATCTGGTATATAAAGCTTACTCTTAACTATATAACATAACAATACTAAACTATCCTAGAATAACAAAATCAAATAATATAACAAAACAAAATAACATAATAAATTCCATTACATTACTAAGTGTATTGTGTATCATTGTATTAATATTAAATATATGTGTATCCGTAGTAATATTAATGAATCATTTCATTCGCGAGGAGCCGGATGAAAAGAAACTCTCATGTCCGGTTCTGCAGTAGAGATGTAATTTAATTAAGAAAGAACCATCAACTATAACCCCAAAAGAACAAAATTTCGTAAACAACATAGAGGAAGAATGAAAGGAATATCTTGTCGAGGCAATCGTATTTGTTTCGGCGGATACGCTCTTCAAGCACTTGAACCCGCTTGGATCACGGCTAGACAGATGGAAGCAGGACGAAGAGCAATGACACGATATGCGCGTCGTGGCGGAAAAATATGGGTACGTATATTTCCCGACAAACCTGTTACAGTAAGACCCGCAGAAACACGTATGGGTTCGGGGAAGGGGGCCCCCGAATATTGGGTATCCGTTGTTAAACCGGGTCGAATACTTTATGAAATGGGCGGAGTATCAGAAACTGTAGCCAGAGCAGCTATTAAAATAGCTGCGTGCAAGATGCCTATACGAACTCAATTCGTTATTGAGGGATAGGGATGCAGAAATTAAAAGATAAGGTGATGATGAAAAATAGAAGTTTATTTTTTTATAGACAGACAATATTTCTTTTTATTTCTTTTTTATCCTTTGCAGCAAAATAACAGATTAAAATAAAAATGATATGATTCAACCTCAGACCCTTTTGAATGTAGCGGATAATAGTGGAGCTCGAAAATTGATGTGTATTCGAGTCCTAGGAGCTGGTAACCAACGATATGCTCATATTGGTGACGTTGTTGTTGCCGTAATCAAAGAAGCAGTACCAAATATGCCTCTAGAAAGATCAGAAGTTATTAGGGCTGTAATTGTGCGTACATGTAAAGAACTCAAACGTTACAACGGCATGATAATACGATATGATGACAATGCCGCAGTTGTTATTGATCAAGAAGGAAATCCAAAAGGAACTCGAGTTTTTGGTGCGATCGCTCGGGAATTGAGACAGTTGAATTTTACTAAAATAGTTTCATTAGCTCCCGAGGTATTATAAATACTAGTAGTATATTAAATAAACTTATGATATAGCGGGGTATTTGGAATGGGTCAAGTCAATTAGTAGATTGTGTATCACGCATATACTTTTAATTAATTTAATTAATATAAATAAATTTATTTATTATTTATTAAAATAATAAATAAACATGTTGATTATATAAAAATTAGGGGGTACCAATAATTATAGTTCGCCATGGGTAAGGATACTATTGCCGATATAATAACTTCTATAAGAAATGCTGACATGGATAAAAAAAGAACGGTTCGAATAGCATCTACTAATATTACCGAAAACATTGTAAAAATACTTCTACGAGAGGGTTTTATCGAAAACGTTCGTAAACATCAGGAAAGTAACAAATGTTTCTTGGTTTTAACCCTACGACATAGACGGAATCGAAAGGGAATATATAGAACTATTTTAAAACGTATCAGCCGACCCGGTCTACGAATCTATTCCAACTATCAACAAATTCCTAAGATTTTAGGTGGAATGGGAATTGTAATTCTTTCGACTTCTCGAGGTATAATGACAGATCGAGAAGCTCGACTAGAAAAAATCGGGGGAGAAATTTTGTGTTATATATGGTGATCTTACACCCCTTCCTCCTGTTATCTTAATTTTATCTCTAACTTCCCTTTTGGAAAAAGAGAGTAAAAATCAATTATATAACCCTTTCTCCATTAGTTGATACTTCAAGAGGCTTACCTCGAATAAAAGACTAAAATTAATTCATAAAAATAAAAGTTTAATTACTGAATCGCTTCCCAACGGTATGTTCCGGGTCCTTTTACTTTTAGATAATGAAGATCTAATTCTAGGTTATGTTTCAGGGAGGATACGGCACAGTTTTATATAGATACTACCATGAGATAGAGTCAAAATTGAAATAAGTGGTTATGATTCAACCAGGGGACGTAGAATTTATAGAATTCACAAATTCGAACTATTGGGTGATTTTTTAAACATTCCTTTCATAGGGATACAATTTTAAGTTAAAAAAATCAAGAAACTTATTTTTTCAAGGAGTAGATTCAGAATTAAGATAAGGAATGAGAAATATGAAAATAAGGGCTTCTGTTCGTAAAATTTGTGAAAAATGTCGACTTATCCGTAGGCGTGGACGGATTATAGTGATTTGTTCCAATCCGAGACATAAACAGAGACAAGGGTAATCTTTCTAAACTAAATAAAGAATTTTCTAAAAGAAAAAGAAGGACCCGTGTAAAAGAATCTGTTTTAACATGAAATGGATATCTCCGTATCTTTCCGTATATTTCTGACTCATATTTATGAGATGATAAAATATGACAAAACCTATACCAAGAATTGGTTCGCGTAAGAATGGGCGTATTGGTTCACGCAAGAATGGACGTAGAATACCAAAAGGTGTTATTCATGTTCAAGCAAGTTTCAACAATACCATTGTAACTGTTACAGATGTACGAGGACGAGTAGTTTCTTGGGCCTCCGCGGGTACTTCTGGATTCAAAGGCACAAAACGAGGGACACCCTATGCTGCTCAAGCGGCAGCTATAAATGCTATTCGTACGGTGGTTGATCAGGGCATGCAACGAGCAGAAGTTATGATAAAAGGCCCCGGTCTCGGAAGAGATGCAGCATTACGAGCCATCCGTAGAAGTGGTCTACTATTAAGTTTCGTGCGCGATGTAACACCTATGCCACATAATGGATGTCGACCCCCTAAAAAAAGACGTGTGTAGAAATAAGAATTAAATGGATTTCAAGAGAAATAAATGATTCAATGATCTGATTAAATAACAATATTTAGTATGGTTCGAGAGGGAGTAGGAGGGTCCACTCGAACATTACAGTGGAAGTGTGTTGAATCAAAAATAGATAGTAAGCGTCTTTATTATGGTCGTTTCATTCTGTCCCCGCTTATGAAAGGTCAAGCCGATACCATAGGTATTGCCATGCGAAGGGCTTTACTTGGAGAAATAGAAGGAACATGTATCACACGCGCAAAATCTGAGAAGGTACCACATGAATATTTTACAATAGTAGGTATTAAAGAATCAGTCCACGAAATATTAATAAATTTGAAAGAAATTGTATTGAGAAGTACTCTATATGGAGTTAGAGACGCATCTATTTGCGTCAGAGGTCCTAGACACGTAACTGCTCAAGATATCATCTCACCACCTTCTGTGGAAATAGTGGACACGACACAGCATATAGCTAACCTGACGGAACCAATTGATTTGTGTATTGAATTACAAATCAATAGGGATCGCGGATATCGTATGAAACCCACAAATAACTCTCAAGATGGAAGTTACCCTATAGATGCCATATTCATGCCTATTCGAAATGCAAATCATAGTATTCATTCTTATGGGGATGGAAATGAAAAACAAGAGATACTTTTTCTAGAAATATGGACAAACGGGAGTTTAACTCCTAAGGAAGCACTTTATGAAGCTTCTCGTAATTTGATTGATTTATTTATTCCTTTTCTACATGCGGAGGAAGAGGGCATTAATTTCACGGAAAATAAAAACAGGTTTACTCTATCCCCTTTTACCTTTCAAGATAGATTAACTAATTTAAAGAAAAACAAAAAAATAATTCCATTGAAATTTATTTTTATTGACCAGTTAGAATTGCCTTCCAGGACCTATAATTGTCTCAAAAGATCCAATATACATACATTATTGGACCTTTTGAGTAATAGTAATAGTCAAGAAGACCTTATGAGAATTGAATATTTTCGCATAGAAGATGTAAAACAGATATTGGACACCCTACCAGAAGCATTTCACAATTGATTTACTTAATAAAAAATTTTCATTTTAAATCCATTCTATAATAATAATAAATATAAATGATATATTATTATTATAGAATGGATTTAGTTTTTAATCTTCAGCACGATCCATACTCAGCTCAAAATGGAATATAATCAAATTAATGTATCTAAAGTCTCGCTTCAAAGTAAATTGTCCTTAGATACTTAATACTTATGTACGGTATTTCAAAGTTTAATTGATTTGAATTTGAAAAAGACCTAAAGTGAGGGATTTATCAATAGGTAATGTTGCTCCAATACCTAACCAAAGAGCTACTGCGGTACCGATAAAAAAGACTGTTGTAGCTACTGGACGACGAAATGGATTTTGGAATTTATTAACATTCTCCAAAAAGGGTACTGTCAATAATCCTGTTGGTACTGAAACCATTAAAAGAACACCCAATAACTTATTGGGTACTGTACGGAGTATTTGAAATACGGGAAAGAAGTACCATTCAGGTAATATTTCCAAAGGAGTCGCAAATGGATCCGCCGGTTCACCAATCATTGACGGTTCTAGAACCGCTAAGCCCACGTTACACGCAATAGTACCTAGAATTACTACCGGAAAAATATATAAAAGATCATTGGGCCATGCGGGTTCTCCATAATAATTATGCCCCATCCCTTTCGCCAATTTAGCTCTTAATACAGGATCATTCAAATCAGGTTTTTTTGTTATTGGGATAGGTGAATTCTTAATTCTTATGGATCCATCCCCCGAAGGAACCGGACATGATAATTTTTAATCATCCGGCTCGAGCAAGAATCAAAGGAATAATAGAAATAGATCCGTATCAAATCTATATTTCATGCATATCCGTGCTATATATTAATATATAATAACTCGATGTAAGATAAGAAATGCCCGATTCAATTTTCCGAAGTTGCAATTATTCATTGAAAAGAATTAAGTTCTTACAGATAAATGCTCAATATCCAAGTAGGCTTACAAATTTGATCATGATCAAGTGCTTTTTGGATTGTCTCATGTCTTTTGATTGTTATTTATCCCCGTAACATTTCGATTTTATTACATACAAACAAAGTATTTACTTGTTACTAATAAAGTCTAGCCTCTGTTCTTCCTTAGATCCCTTATTTCACTCCGATAGTATCATAGATCTGGATCAATGCATAGGAAATGAATGCATTTCTATACTATGAAATAAAATTAAAATAAGTAAGTGGAATAGATACAACATTAGGTCGTGCCACATTGTTTATTCTATGGGATCTTGCGGAGCCTACTCATACATGACATGATTCGGGTATGATCATAGAAAAAATTCTCCTCAAGTGAACCGGCATATCCCTACTATGTAGGGGGACTTACGTGGTGGTTGGATGCGGAGACACATTTTATTTGGTTGTAAATTCCAACGTGGCAGATCAAATCATATATCTGCATGGCCCAATCAATAGTTCAAGTCACACACTCCCATAATCCATCTTCTCTTCAGAGAATCCACTTCAACTATTGGTATCAAATAAGAAATACAATACTTCAGAGTTGAAGAGAGGTATCCAACCAAATAACATGTCTTATTTTTCAATAATCCATATTTGTAGCAATGAAATACAAAACTATTTTTTCTTCCTCCCCGAAATGATATATAATCAATTACAAATATATATATGATATATTTTCTCTATAAAGGACCTGAAATACCTTGCTTACGTATCATTGGGAAGTGCATTAACATAAATACGGCAGTAAGAAGAGGCAATACAAAAGTGTGTAAACTATAAAAACGGGTCAAAGTGGATTGGCCCACACTAGCACTTCCGCGTAATAGCTCTACCAAAGGTAATCCTATTACGGGAATCGCTTCAGGTACGCCTGTCACAATTTTGACTGCCCAATAACCAATTTGGTCCCGAGGTAAAGAATAACCAGTTACACCAAAAGACGCAGTCAATACGGCCAGAATCACACCTGTAACCCAAGTTAATTCACGAGGTTTTTTAAATCCCCCTGTGAGATACACACGAAATACGTGCAAGATCATCATTAGAACCATCATACTTGCTGACCATCGATGAACTGATCGGATTAACCAACCAAAGTTAGCCTCAGTCATTATGTATTGAACAGAGGAAAAAGCCTCTGTAACGGTTGGACGATAGTAAAAAGTCATAGCAAAACCTGTGGCTACTTGTACTAAAAAACAAGTAAGTGTGATCCCCCCTAGACAATAAAATATGTTGACATGAGGAGGAACATATTTACTAGTTATATCATCTGCAATCGCCTGAATCTCGAGACGTTCTTCGAACCAATCATATACTTTATTGGGATAGGTAACCAAAAAATAGACCCCCCCCTGAGAACCGTATATGAGAATTTAACCTCGTACGGCTCAAGCAGAAACAACACAAATCAAATACGGATTTTAACGGATATGTAATAGAAAGTTCAAATTCAAATTAGCCACTTGATTCAATTTGCCCCAAAAATACCAAATAACAAAAATCCGGAATCTCTTCTTTGTGATGATAATGCCAAAAATATCAAGTTGGCTCCCTCGTTCGTCTTTTTATTTATGTTAATTGTTAAAATAAAGGCCTCTTGAATCTTCTCTTTCCTATTATTTTTGATTTGTTCTTTTTTGTGTAATAATACAGATTGACTCTTGTTTTACTAGTTATTGATAGGAATTCCCTTGTTGAGACCCTGTCAATCAATTGACACCTCAGATTCATACTAGAACCACGATGATTTAATAAAGCCCACGCTAAACACAAAGGTTCTGTGAGTTAAGAACCATTTGATCATCACTTCTCCAATTTCAATGAATGGATGTTATTAATAATTCAAAAAATATAAAGAAATGGGTGTCCGTTGACCAAATTTAGTCTGAAGGAAGAAAAAGCGTTTAATTTATAAAATACCTATTTGCATTTTTTTTTTTTTTGAGTCCGGTCGCGAGGTCTGACTAAATAGTAAGTATGAATCATAGTTCAAATATTTCTTTTCTTGATCTATTCTACAATATTCATATTCCGTGCTCCAGATACTAGAATAAATATCCGACGAGGTAGAATCATCTTGATAGAGATGACAGACTATTCTCTGTATTATCAATAGGATCAATTATAACAAGTCACACACTCATATTCCGGAAATACCGAAACAAAAAAATTCCACGGTCGAACTACCAGAATGAGAAATCTGAGTCTTAAGTGCGTTTTTATTTTTTTATTGAAAAACTAGAACTAGGACTTTATAGTCCTCAGGAACCTAATTCATTGAAATTCCATCCAATAAAACGGATGAATTATAAATTTCCAAAATGATAGATAGAAATATCGCAAACAGAGCCATTGCGACCCCCATAAGTGGTGTAGTCCCCCAGCCCGGAGCTACTTTACCATATTCCGAATTCAATGGTTTCAATAAACTTCCTATATTAGTTTGTCTTGGCCTAGATTTAGAACTATCCTCAACGGTTTGTGTAGCCATAAATCTTATTTAATGATTGGTTAAGATCTGTTGACTTTGTATACCATTTGGTTGTAGTTGTAAATAAACGATCTTATCGTAGATCCATTGTGATCCTTAAATTATCTAGAAATGGAAACAGCAACCCTAGTCGCCATCTTCATATCTGGTTTACTTGTAAGCTTTACTGGGTACGCCTTATATACCGCTTTTGGGCAACCCTCTCAACAATTAAGAGATCCATTCGAAGAACACGGGGACTAATTGAAGTAATGAGCCTACCAATGGTAGGCTCGTTACTTCAAATTAAGATGATCAAAAATTATTTTTTAGTCGGAACCTTAGGTGGTTCTCGAAAAAAGATAGCGAAAAAAATTATTCCTAAAGTCGAGACTAAGAGAAATGTATAAACCAATGCTTCCATAGATTTGATCGTGGTTTACAATTATAGCTTCCACACCTATTCATTTTGGATCATTTACTATAGTAAAGAAAGGGAAAGAATTAAAGATGGCGATTCAATCAAGTCACGATTTTTCTGGTACCTTATGTCATCAAATAAAAAAAGTGGAGACGAAAGATACCAGAGTAATATTCTATCAGACTACTTGTCTTCTTGTAGTTGGATCTCCAAGTTTTTGGAATGCTCCAAATTCTACTTGAGAATCCAAATCTGGATCAATACCAGCAAAAACATCTCTGAACAAGGTTCTAGCGCCATGCCAAATGTGTCCGAAAAAGAAGAGCAAAGCAAATGTAGCATGCCCAAAAGTGAACCAACCCCTTGGACTGCTCCGAAAAACACCATCGGATTTCAAAGTAGCTCGGTCTAATTCAAAAATTTCACCTAATTGGGCGCGTCTAGCATATTTTTTCACAGTAGCAGGATCACTATAACTGACTCCATTGAGTTCGCCACCATAGAACTCGACAGTTACACCTACTTGTTCGACACTATACTTGGATTCTGCCCTTCTAAAAGGAACATCGGCTCTCACAATTCCGTCTCCGTCTACCAAAACTACGGGGAATGTTTCAAAAAAAGTGGGCATACGACGTACAAAAAGCTCGCGGCCTTCTTTATCTCTAAAGATGGGGTGTCCTAACCATCCAACAGCTATTCCATCCCCGCTGTCCATTGAGCCGGCTCTGAATAATCCCCCTTTTGCCGGATTATTACCAATATAATCATAAAAAGCTAATTTTTCGGGGATTTTAGACCAAGCTTCCGAAAAACTCAGATTTTCAGCTAGTCCTGTGCCAACTCTTCGATAGATTTCTTGCTGGAAGTATCCCTGATCCCACTGATAACGAGTGGGGCCAAATAATTCGATTGGGGTAGTTGCTGAACCATACCACATAGTTCCAGCAACTACGAAAGCTGCGAAAAAAACAGCAGCGATACTGCTGGAAAGTACAGTTTCAATATTGCCCATACGTAATCCTTTGTATAGACGTTGAGGCGGACGGACACTAAGATGAAATAAACCCGCTAATATGCCCAATGTACCCGCTGCAATATGATGAGAGGCTATTCCTCCCGAAACAAACGGATCAAAACCTTCTGCGCCCCACGCTGGATTTACAGATTGTACTTTTCCAGTTAGCCCATAAGGATCGGACACCCATATTCCAGGACCATACAAGCCTGTTACATGAAATGCGCCAAAGCCAAAGCAAGCCAACCCTGAGAGAAATAAATGAATTCCAAAGATCTTGGGCAAATCCAAAGAAGGTTTTCCGGTACGTTCATCAGAGAATATTTCTAGATCCCAATACACCCAATGCCAGATAGCTGCCAAGAAGCACAAGCCAGAAAACACAATATGTGCCCCTGCCACACCTTCGTAACTCCAAATACCCGGATTCGGTATAGTTCCTCCTGAAATATTCCACCCACCCCATGAATTGGTTATTCCTAAACGAGTCATAAAGGGTATAACGAACATACCCTGTCTCCACATTGGATCAAGAACCGGGTCAGAAGGATCAAAAACTGATAATTCGTATAGAGCCATCGAGCCGGCCCAACCAGAAACTAGAGCTGTATGCATTATATGGACAGAAAGCAACCGACCGGGATCATTCAATACGACAGTATGAACACGATACCAAGGTAAACCCATGGAAATACCCCTTTTTTATCAAATATCAAAGAAAAATGGACACTCTGTAACTTTATCGCATTGAAAAGACTATACTATGTTATGTACCTAACCTTTTCAGTAGATTTTGTCTAAGAAAAGGTTAAGATTTATTTCGTTCCATTGAAAATAACGGAACAATTTTGTTCGTAAGAACAAAGAGAAGCAGATCTATTCTATACTCGATAAGTACCAATACGCAATGGGGGTTGGGCCCCCCTTTTTTTTGTAGAATGAATGCGTAGATACTTCTTTATCATTCAAATGATCGACCCGCTCGTGAAAATTCTTTATTCATTCTGTCTTCTTCCGGAAATCTTCACCCAATCCATGTATCCAATTTATGTTTAAAATAGAATAAACAGAAAAAAATGAAGACAATAAATTCATTGGTACGTTTCCATATTAAAGTGAAGTATAGTACTTAACTTTTTTCTTTAATTTAATGCCCGTTGGTGTTCCAAAAGTACCTTTTCGGAATCCTGGAGAGGAAGACGCAGTTTGGGTTGACGTATAGTGCGGCTTGTCAGATATATTAGGTCATATGGGGTTTACCCGTTGTCTCCACCGATCGGGATATCCTCCGTTTCGCCCAAGAAATATTGATTGAACCATCAATTATTCGGAGCGTGAAGTGCACTTAGATCCATTTATATTGGGGATCAATATTATTAAGAATTTATGGTTAACTTGTAACGATAAAATAAAGTATCCAGGCTCCGTTCATAAAATATCAAATTGGTAATATATATGATTACTATTTGTATCATAAACATTCTTTATTTATATTTAATTTATGCTTTCTATATATTATTAGGAGTGATCTCAAATTGCCATTGAATGGCATGGAATAATAAGATGAATACATGGAATAATTTGAGGGAAAGCATGAAATGAAACATAAAAAAAAAAAAAAAGAAGCGGTACTGAGATAATTTGCCCTATATGTGCAAATAGAATTTGGACAAATCTTTACCCGGAGTAGAACACGAACCTAAAAGAATTGAAAGGGCCCATTCAAGAACAAGAAAATGACATCGTGATTTGAATTTCGATGAAATAATACATCAATGAGAGGTTAGTTTAATAAGTTCAATAATTTTTTTTGATAAGGAAGAGAAAGGGAACCAAAACTCATGTTTTTGAAAAATCGAAGAAAAGCCCTTCTTTAGAAAAACAAAAACCTGTTACAAAAAATAAATAAAGACTGTAATTGATACATTGATTGATTTTTTTTTTCGCAATTTTTTGAACCGTATGCATCCAAAGGTGCACGTACGGTTCCTAAGGAATACAATTTTGTCCTAATCAACCGACTTCATCGAGAAAGATTACTTTTTTTAGGCCAAGAAGTTGATAGCGAGATCTCCAATCAACTTGTGGGTCTCATGGTATATCTCAGTATAGAAGATAATACTAGGGATTTTTATTTGTTTATAAACTCTCCCGGCGGATGGGTAATACCAGGAATAGCCATTTATGATACTATGCAATTTGTGCCACCCGATGTACATACAATATGCATGGGATTAGCTGCTTCAATGGGATCTTTCATTCTGGTTGGAGGAGAAATTACCAAACGTCTAGCATTCCCTCACGCTTGGCGCCAATGAGTTAAAAAAAAAAAAAAGACTATGCCTTCGCCATATCAAATATAAATAATCGAATTAGGAAAAATTAAGTAATAATAGCATGGCACTTTGAGTTCGATATGAACAAACCATTATTGTTTTTTATAACATGAGATTTTGTATCGAGATAGTAGTATGAAATGCGATTTTATCTTATGTGTCGGGAGGACATTTTAGCGTCACAAATCATTTTTTCCTTATTTGATCATATCAGAAAGACACTTTGGGATTGCCAAATCACAAACTAGATAAATATATAAATATCTAATATAAAGCAACAGAACCATCGTAGTATTTTTTTACTCTTATGAAAAGAAGGATGGCAAATGGATTATTCAACGATCTGGCTGGATCGGATAGATTCTATTTCTTCCCCTCTTCTCTGGAGGAGGGAGGGGGTTAGTAAATTCCATTGCAGAGCCGTATGCAATGCACAAAAGGTGCCTGTACGGTTGTTCAATTCTATTTTTTTCTTCTTTTTTTATCCCTTTAATTTAAATCCCATCATGCGAGATAGAAGAACCATTCATGATGTTATCTCAATATCATCAGGGTTATGATTCACCAACCTGCTAGTTCTTTTTATGAGGCACAGGCAGGAGAATTTATCCTGGAAGCGGAAGAACTGCTGAAACTTCGCGAAAACCTCACAAAAGTTTATGTACAAAGAACAGGCAACCCTTTGTGGGTTATATCCGAAGACATGGAAAGAGATGTTTTTATGTCGGCAACAGAAGCCCAAGCCCATGGCATTGTTGATCTTGTAGCGGTTGAAAATGAAAATACTTCGGATTTCGTATAAATCCATGATTCCGTTTTATTTTCAACCATAATTCGAATTTTACACGATTTGATATCTTATATTGAATCGAAATAATTAATAATCATCAATCAGGTTAAGATCGATCTAAACCAACCCATTTTATAATATAATTTTATATATCCGACATGCCAACTATTAAACAACTTATTAGAAACACAAGACAGCCAATAAAAAATGTCACGAAATCCCCCGCTCTTCGAGGATGTCCTCAGCGTCGAGGAACATGTACTAGGGTGTATGTGCGACTCGTTCAGATCATGAGCTCGAGCAAATGAGACAATTTTTCCAAATGATTAATACCAATGAATAGATAGAGTAAAAGAACACCATTTACTATCTAAAATGGGGATATATTATATACCCTTATTGTTTCTTGTATATTGTGTATGGAATTTATGGTTTTCATTGGTGCAAATTCAACCACCTCAATTTGAGATGAGAAGCAATTCTCCATTGGTAGCAAATGGTTATCCATTAAGCGGAGGAAATGGTATTATAAGGATAAGAAGCAAAACAAAAAGGTTATGCCCATATTCTTGAAAGAACGGACTAACAGGGTCAGCTACCTAGCCAACTTTCATAATTAAATGCCGTCACTGTATGGATAGCTCTTATTGTGAAAAGGCCTATTACTGTATAATTAATGGGTAGAGCCAAAGAATGTTAACTATACAAGTTAACAATACCATTTAATTAAATGAGAGATGAGGCTCCGGCGCATAGAGAGGGCCTCACCGTTTAAGAAGTAACCATAGAAACGAAGGAACCCACTATTTTTTTGTATAGTATTTGGTAGAATTTCTTAGTTCCAGGTGAACCAAATGTCTGGCCTGGAAAGAATAAAAATAAAAAATAGTGGTTGGGAAGGTCATAGTAGCAAAAGCCATTGGAATTTATATTTTATATATCGGAATAATCCGTTTTGTTATTAACCGACCGGGGAGACAAATAATGACTGAAAGAAGAGAATTCAATTAGTTATTCATTAAAGTTTAATTTGATTCAATGACCAGAGTTAAACGAGGGTATACAGCTCGGAGACGTCGAACAAAAATTCGTGTATTTGCATCAACAGGGGCTCATTCAAGACTTACACGAACAATTACTCAACATAAAATGAGAGCTTTGGTTTCCTCTCATCGAGATAGGGGCAGGCAAAAGATAAATTTTCGTCGTTTGTGGATCACTCGGATAAATGCAGTAACTCGCGAGAATAAAGTATTCCATAGTTATAGTCGATTAATACACAATCTATACAAGGGGCAATTGCTTCTTAATCGTAAAATACTTGCGCAAATAGCTATATCAAATAAGAATTGTATTTCCATGATTTCCAATAAAATCATAAAATAAAGGAAATTATAAAGTAATATACAGGAATGATTGAACAAGAATTCCCCGGAGAATGAACTCCGGGAAGTATAGAATAAACTAAATTGAGATAAAATTAAGATAAGAAAAGTAGTAGGAATGAACGAACATGCTTCAATAAAAAAATTGCTTATCCCCCTTTTTTTGTTTCTTATAAGACAAGAATTAAACCTGGATTCTGGGCCTTTTCGAGCAAAACATCCAATCTATTTGAGCTTGAATTCCAATTGGAGTTTTGAGTCAATTGAGGAATATGCCTATTTATTTCTGGCTCTAGGACCCGCAGTTCTAGGGATCGACTCGGTTCTCTCAAATTGTTTCTCATTATTAAGAAAAGGTAACGAAGATAAAATACGAGCTTGTTTTATAGCAATAGTAATTAATCGTTGTTGTTTCAAGGTCAATTTATTTACCCGTCTAGATAATATTTTTCCTTGTTCACTAATAAATCGACTAATTAAACTCATGTTTCTATAATCAATTCGATCCCCCGAGACAATTGGGGGCAAACGCCGACGAAAAGAAAGCTTGGATTTACGAAAAGGTTGCTTAGATTTATCCATGGTTTATTCCTTATTTCTAAAATTCTATTTCTTTATTAATTTCAGATCCGGCCGAAGTAGGGTTTTATTTGTATAATTTATTATTTTAATATAATTTGTATTATATTATGATTATGTTATATGTTCTTCCTCTTTCTGCTCTTTGAGTTGGAATGGAAAGATTGCACATATGTTATGTTCCGTTCGATCTATTTCTTTATTTCCCCATGAATCGTATGCCTGTGACAATAAAGACAAAATTTTCTCAATTCTAATCGACTGGGTGTATTGTGTCGATTCTTTTGAGTAATATATCTAGAAATACCCCGCGATTCTTTATTGACACCATTTCGGGCACAACAACAAGTACATTCCAAAATAACTATGACCCTTACATCTTTACCCTTGGCCATGAACCCCCTTTGGATCGACTTAACTTTTCTTTCTTTTTTCGATCTGAAAATAAAAAGAACAAAAAATTAATAGAAGTTACTAATTTGAAATTAATTTTATAAAGATTTCATTGTAATTAATATTAATTAATTGAATTAATTAAGAGTAATAATTAAAATTAAATAGATTGAAGATATATATTTTTTTATTTAATTTTATTTAAATATCAATTATATATTATAATATTATATATAATTTTAAGTAATACAATTTTTTTCTAACTCTCAATTATTCCTAATACTAATACCAATATTTCATTTATGTATCTTCTTTACTATGTTATGATTTCGTGGAGCCTCTCCTAGACTGGACCCGCATTTCCATTTATGTTTTTCCAAATATAATTTTATTAGATCAACTTTTTGCTTGGGTTTAATACATTTTTTTTTAATCACGTCACATAGAATTAAATCTCTAATTTATTTATTTTTTGCATATTAATAACTAGAATCAAAAAAAAGGAAATGACAAGGCGTCTGGGAATAAACGATTAATCTCTATCAATAGACCCGCTAAAGACCCAAACCATAGAGTACTTAGCACAGGTGCCGTGGAGAGATATGTTTTTATATCTCGCATTGAAAGTCCTCCTTTTTATTGTTTATTGTAAAACATAGACATAGATTATATATATGAGCAGATGTCGTAGTTCAAGATCATTTGTATTTATTTTTATGCAGAATTCCTAACTAAAATGGATATGTACAATGAACGAGCCAATGTTCTTGTCCTTAAAAACAAAAAGCCTGAGTGTTATCGATAAATATTAATTTTTTCATGCGTTAGGTTTCA